TAACTGTGTGTTATTCAACAGAATATTCTTCAACTTCCTGTGTTCGGTAGTATAAAGTTTTTATTACAGGCTTCATAATAGAAAGTCATCATCTTGGTAAAGTGTGAATCCATAGGTTATAATATAATAATTCATGAAATATTTTTATCCTATTCATACAATAAATGCAAAATCTATAAAAAATCCCGCCTTTTCTTTTTTCGTCTTTTCTTTTTTCATATTGTTAAAAGTTTTTTTGCTCTAACTTTCATTTCAAATAATTGGTGGGTCGTACAATATACTATAATACAATAGTATATAGACGTTGATGAAGAGAACAAACAAGACAATAGTTGGAAAAATCCCTATTTGTAATGCAACCTTTGTTGTATTAGATCAAAAAAAAAAAGCAAAGGTTCCTTTTCGACCGAACCAGAATACAATGGCAGAACTCCGTAATATGGAAAGAAAGAATGTAGAACCTAAAAGGATAATGGTAATGGAAATTGCTAACCCTCGAATTGAGTTGGATCTAAAACAAAATAAAATAAAGTCTTTTATTTCTTCAATAGATCGTGGAATACTTTTTTATCTTCTCATTCGAGATATTTTATTGATTGGGCAATTACCTACTACTGAATCTAATGAGTTAAAATATAAAAATATATAAGTAAGGGGGTTTCAAGCATTAACGCACAAGTTGCGCAATGAATGGCGATTCAGAATCACAGGATTAATCGATGTTACAGCCAAAGAATTAATCCTTTTTTTTTCTACCTATGTCTATGTTACCCTATCTTTGTTAGTATCGTTTATAATGACTAATGAATCAAGAACTTTTAATTGGAGTTAATTCTGTCAATTGGTATTTTTTTTTTTTTATTGTATCTCGCAAAGCTTAGGTAAATGTTTTATCAGCATATGTAGCAAAAGAACGTATCTTATTTAGCTCTTTCATGCCTACTATAACTAGTTATTTTGGTTTTCTACTGGCTGCTTCAACTATAACCTCAGCGCTTTTGATTGGTTTGAACAAGATACGACTTATTCGAAGTTAAGTTAATTGAATGAGCAATTCATGAAAATGAATATTTCTCTGAGAATTCAAGTATTATAAGGTTCCTTTCCATGTCAATTGCCAAATTTTGGTCATTGAGATTCACGGACGATTCAGATTAATATTTAGGAATAAATTTTACCTCTCTTTTTCCCTCAAAGAAATCGAAATGATTGAAGTTTTTCTATTTGGAATCGTGTTAGGTCTAATTCCTATTACTTTGGCAGGATTATTTGTAACTGCGTATTTACAATACAGACGTGGTGATCAGCTGGACCTTTGATTGATTGAGTAACATTTCTTTTTTGATTTTGATTGACCTCCTCTCTGCGGGAGGTCAAATTTGAGTTGTAATTCAACTTTTTTAGTTAGTTTATTGTTATTCAATATAACAAAGAACGTAATCACGCTCTGTAGGATTTGAACCTACGACATCGGGTTTTGGAGACCCACGTTCTACCGAACTGAACTAAGAGCGCTTTTTTATGCTTATGATAGAAGATATAACTGTAAGGAAAAGAATTCCTTTTGTACCCTTACCTTAATTCAATAAATACATCTTGCACGCATATAGGATGATAAAATGAAAGATTATGCTCAATTATAATCGATCTCAATTAATCCCTCGTTACCGCCCATAAGAGGAGTAATAGGTAGGGATGACAGGATTTGAACCCGTGACATTTTGTACCCAAAACAAACGCGCTACCAAGCTGCGCTACATCCCTTTTTCAATTGTCGTACAGTGTCATTGTACAAAAGCCTTGTCTTGTTTTCCACATCGTTATTTTCTCCTTTATCTATATAAAATTTTCTTGCCATTTCTTTGGTTTCATATACATATAATAAACTATATACATCTGAAATGAAACCTAAGATAAAAAAAAGAATGACTATTTATCGGTGATGTTCAGGGTATTTTTTTTTTTTTCTGTTTTAGGGGCAGGAAAATCCCATCCACTGACTCATTGTACATAGACTTTTTAGTTATAAATGTTGCATAAAAATACAAGTGATCCTTAATTTAGTTTCAACATCTGATCATACATGTATTACAATAAAGAAATAAAAAAGGAGGATTTTCAATGCGAGATATAAAAACATATCTCTCTGTGGCGCCTGTGCTGACTACTCTATGGTTTGGGTCTTTAGCAGGTTTATTGATAGAAATTAATCGTTTATTCCCGGATGCCTTGTCATTCCCTTTTTTTTCATTCTAGTTATTGATATGGGAAGAAATAAAGAAAATTAGAGATACAAAAAATTCTACGTGACTAATTTCCCCCACCTCCCCTTTTTAGTTGTTTAGGATAGGAAGAAAAGAGAAAGAATAAAAGGGTATTTAACCCCAGCATCGGATGGGTGGGTCTAAGATCGAATTTGGTTGGTAGAATAGAAATGTAAATGTGGGTCTAAGACAGGCTCCACGAAATAATATAAAATACGTAAATAAAATACTGCGATTAGACTAAAAAAAAAGAATTACTAGTTAGAAAAAGTTGTATTAGTTAATTATTACATTATAATGAAAGAAAGCTTTCGAAATGAAATTTTAGTAACTTCCATTGATTTTTCAATTTTATGTTCCTTTCTTCTTCTTCGGTTCGGGTCGAAAATAGAATAGTTGAGTTGATCCAAAATCCAAAACAAAGGGGGTCCATGGCAAAAGGTAAAGATGTCAGAGTCAGAGTCATTTTGGAATGTACCAGTTGTGTCCGAAATGGTGTCACTAAGGAATTTCCGGGTATTTCTAGATATATTACTCAAAAGAATCGACACAATACACCCAGTCGATTAGAATTAAAAAAATTTTGTCGCTATTGTAACAAGCATACAATTCATGGGGAAGTAAAGAAATAGATCAAACAGAGCGTGTGGGCGATCCTTCCAATCCAAGGAGCAGGAGGAGGAGGTTAATAACATATATAATATAACATATATAAATATAGAAATAAAACCCTATTTCGGTCGGATCTTAAATGCATGAAGAAATAAGATTTTAGAGATAAGGAATAAACCATGGATAAATCCAAGCAACCTTTTCATAAACCCAAGCGATCTTTTCGTAGGCGTTTGCCCCCAATTGGATCGGGGGATCGAATTGATTATAGAAACATGAGTTTAATTAGTCGATTTATTAGTGAACAAGGAAAAATATTATCTAGACGAGTAAGTAGATTAAACTTGAAACAACAACGATTAATTACTATTGCTATAAAACAAGCTCGTATTTTATCTTCGTTACCTTTTCTTAATAATGAGAAACAATTTGAGAGAACCGAGTCGATCCCTAGAGCTACTGGTCCTAGAACCAGAAATAAATAGGAATACTATATTCTTCAATTGGCTCAAAACTTCAATCTGAACTGAACATTGAAGTTTTTGAAAAAGACTAGAATCCTTATTTCTGTAATAAAAAATGAGGAAGAATAATCCTTTTTTTTATTGAAACATGTTCGTTCATTCATACTACTTATCTTAATTTATTTTTATTCTATCTTCCCGGAGTTTATTCTCCGGGGAATTTTGTTTCAACCATTCCTATATATAATTTTATAATCTCTTTTATTTGATGATCCTTTTGGAAATGATGCAAAGACATTTCTTATTTGATATAGCTATTTGCGCAGGTATTTTACGATTAAGAAGCAATTGCCTCTTGTACAGATTATGTATCAATCTACTATAACTATAGGAAACCTCGTTCTCACGAGCTACTGCATTTATCCGAGTGATCCACAAACGACGAAAATCTCTCTTTTGCCTACCTCTATCTCTATAAGCGGAAACCAAAGCTCTCATTTTCTGTTGAGTAATAGTTCGAGTAAGTCTTGAATGAGCCCCTCGAAAGCTTGATGCAAATAAACTAATTTTTGTTCGGCGTCTCCGAGCTGTATATCCTCGTCTAACTCTGGTCATTTAATCAAATTAAACTTTGATGAATAACTAATTGATTTCTGTTCGTTCAGTCATTCTTTTTCCCCGGTTCAATTAATAACAAAACGGATTATTCCAATATATAAAATATAAATTCCAATGGCTTTTGCTACTATAACCTTCCCAACCACTATTTGGATTTCTTTCAGTCAGGTATTTCGCTTGTGGAAATAAGAAATTCAACCGATAATATAATAAAATTTGTAAAATTTTTTAAAATAAATAGTGGATTCCTTCGTTTCTATGGTTACTTCTTAAACGGTGAGGTCCTCTCTATACACCGGAGCTCTTTCTCCCATCCCATTTAATCAATGTTTTTGGTAACTTGTATAGTTCGCACTTTTTGGCTCTACCCATGAATTATACAGTAATAGGTCTTTTCACAATGAGAGCTATCTATACAGTGACGGCATTTAATTATGAAAGTTGGCTAGGTAGCTGACCCTGTTAGTCCGTTATTTCAAGAATAGGAGCATAATTTACTTCTTAATTAAATATTGTTTCCCCGCTTAATAGATAACCTTTTGCTACCAATGGAAAATGGATTTTCATCTCAAATCGAGGTGATTGGATTTGCACCAACAGAAACCATAAAATTCATACACAATCAATAGAGGTATATGGTACATCTTTATTTTTAGTTTAGATAGTAAACAGTATTCTTCCATTTTTTCCATTCTATCTATTCATTGGTACTAGTCATTGATACTGGAACAATTGTCTCATTTGTTCGAGCTCATGATCTAAACGAGTCGCACATACACCCTAGTACATGTTCCTCGACGCTGAGGGCATCCTCGAAGAGCGGGAGATTTCGTGACATTTCTGATTGGCTGTCTTGCGTTTCTAATAAGTTGTTTAATAGTTGGCATGTTAAATCGTATATATATCATGGGATTATAATGGGCTGGTTTAGATCGATCTTAACCTAACCTGATGATTATGAATTTTTTCCCTTCAATTGAATGAATATTTTACTTGGGTAAAATAAAAATATTCAATATCAAATCACGGAAAATTCAAATTACGGTTTGAAATGGAATCCTGCATTTACACGGAATCCCCAGTATTTTCGACCGCTACAAGATCAATAATGCCATAAGCCTGGGCTTCTGTTGCTGACATAAAAACATCCCTTTCCATGTCTTCGGATACAACCCATAAAGGGTTGCCCGTTCTTTGTACATAAACCTTTGTGAGGGTTTCGCGAAGTTTCAGTAGTTCTTCTGCTTCCAGGATGAATTCCCCTGCTTGTGCCTCATAAAAAGAACTAGCAGGTTGGTGAATCATAACCCTGATTATATAACATCCACCATGAACAGCTCCTCTATCTCACACGATTGGTCAAAGGGAAAGAATAAAAATAACAAAAAAAAGATAGAATTGAACAACCGTACAGGCATCTTTTGTACATTGCATACGGCTCTGCAATGGAATTGACCCTTCCCTTCCATCCGCCAAAGAAAGGGACAAAGGTACCAGAGACAAAAAGAATCCATCCGATCCAGATCGTTGAATGATCCATTTACCACCCTTCCTTTCGTAGAAGTCAAAAATACTATGATGGTTCTGTTGCTTTATATATTTCTTATTTATCTCGTCTTTAATTTAGCAATCCCAAGGTTTTTTCTGACCCGATCAATTAAGGTAAGGAAAAAAAGATCTTTTTTTTTTTTTTTTTATTTTCTTTTTTATAACATTAATATCAGAAAGGCACTTCTGGTGTGTAAGAAAAATGGTTTGTGACGCTAAAACAGACCTCCGACTCCGACACATAAGATCAAATCGGAAATAACCTTTGTTTCATACTACTATTTCGATACATAATTTCATGTTATGAAAAAACGAAAAGGGTTTGTTCATATCGAACTTAAAATGCCATGCTATTATTACTTATTATTCATGTTCCATATGGCGAAGGCATAGTCTTTTTTTTTTTTTCAAATAAAAAACTCATTGGCGCCAAGCGTGAGGGAATGCTAGACGTTTGGTAATTTCTCCTCCGACCAGAATGAAAGATCCCATTGAAGCGGCTAATCCCATGCATATTGTATGTACATCAGGTGGCACAAATTGCATAGTATCATAAATAGCTATTCCTGGTATTACCCACCCGCCGGGGGAGTTTATAAACAAATAAAGATCCTTAGTATCATCCTCTATACTAAGATATACCATAAGACCAACAAGTTGATTCGAGATCTCGCTATCAACCTCTTGTCCTAAAAAAAGTAATCTTTCTCGATAAAGTCGGTTGATTAGGACAAAATTGTATCCTTTAGGAACCGTACATGCACCTTTGGATGCATACGGTTCAAAAAAATTGCGGAAAAAAAAAATCAATGTGTCGATTCTAGTCCTATTTCTTTTTTTTTTTTTTAACAAGATTTTTTGTTTTTCTCTAATGAAAATGAAGGGACTTTTTCTTATATTCTATTTTTAAAGAAACATCATAAGTTTTTGCTTCTTTCCCTAGCCCTAGAAAAACCCTGTTAAAAAAAAAAAAAGAATTCAAAAAACTTATTGAACTAACCTCTCATTGATGTATTGTTTCATCGAGATTCAAATCACGATGTCATTTTCTCGTTCCTAAATGGGCCCATTTTATTTTTTTAGGTTCATGTTCTACTCCGGGTAAATATCTATCCGAATTCTATTTGCACATATAGGGCAAATTATGTCAGTGCCACTTCTTTTTGCTACGATTTTTTTTTGTTTTTTTTTTTCAATTTGTTTCATGCCTTCCGCCAAACTATTTGATATATTTATTATATTATTCCATTGATTGGTAGTTTGAGATAACCCCTAGGGTATAAAAATCTTTTATGATACAAGCGGTACCTATATTACCAATTTGGTATTTTCTGAACGGAGCCTGAATATTTCATTTTATTGGTACAAGCCAACCATAAATTCTTCTAATTTAGATTATTGATTGATCTCTAAAAAAAAATTGATTTAATTGTACTTCGCGCTCCGAGTTTTTGAAGGTTCAATCAATCTTTCTTGGGCGAAATAGAGGATATCTCGATCGGGGGAGAGAACGGGTAAATCCCATATGACCCAATATGTCTGACAAGTCGCACTATACGTCAACCCAAACTGCATCTTCCTCTCCAGGACTCCGAAAAGGTACTTTTGGAACACCAATGGGCATTAAAAAAAAAAGAAATTAAAGTACTATATTTGACTTTGATGTGAAAACGTAACAATGGATTTATTGTCTTCATAATTTTTATTTCTGTTTCTCCTATTTTATACATAGATTGGGGGGTTCATACAGAAATACGGAATGAATAAAGAAATTTTCTTATGAGGGTTCGAATAATCAACAAGTGTTTATGCATTCATTTTCCAAAAATGAAACCAATTCCCCATTGCGTATTGTTACTTATCGGGTATAGAATAGATCTGCTTCTCTTTGTTCCTACGAACAGAAATTTTCCATTATTTCCAATGTAACGGAATAAATATTAACCCTTGTTCATAGATAATCTACTGAAAAAGGTTAGGTACATAGTATATATATTTTTTAGTTTTTTAGTCCAATGCGATAAAGTTACATAGTGTCTATTTATCTTTGATAAAGGGGTATTTCCATGGGTTTGCCTTGGTATCGTGTTCATACCGTTGTATTGAATGATCCCGGTCGGTTGCTTTCTGTTCACATAATGCACACAGCTTTAGTTTCTGGTTGGGCCGGTTCAATGGCTCTATACGAATTAGCGGTTTTTGATCCCTCTGACCCCGTTCTTGATCCAATGTGGAGACAGGGTATGTTCGTTATACCCTTCATGACTCGTTTAGGAATAACCAATTCATGGGGCGGTTGGAGTATTACTGGGGGAACTATAACGAATCCGGGTATTTGGAGTTACGAAGGTGTGGCAGGTGCACATATTGTGTTTTCCGGCTTGTGCTTCTTGGCAGCTATTTGGCATTGGGTGTATTGGGACCTAGAAATTTTCTGTGATGAACGTACGGGAAAACCCTCTTTGGATTTGCCCAAGATTTTTGGAATTCATTTATTTCTTGCAGGGGTGGCTTGCTTTGGCTTTGGTGCATTTCATGTAACAGGCTTGTATGGTCCTGGAATATGGGTGTCCGATCCTTATGGACTAACTGGAAAAGTACAACCTGTAAATCCAGCATGGGGCGCGGAAGGTTTTGATCCTTTTGTTCCAGGAGGAATAGCTTCTCATCATATTGCAGCGGGGACGTTAGGCATATTAGCGGGTCTATTCCATCTTAGTGTCCGTCCACCTCAACGTCTATACAAAGGATTACGTATGGGAAATATTGAAACTGTTCTTTCCAGTAGTATTGCTGCTGTCTTTTTTGCAGCTTTCGTTGTTGCTGGAACTATGTGGTATGGTTCAGCAACTACCCCGATTGAATTATTTGGCCCCACTCGTTATCAGTGGGATCAGGGATATTTTCAGCAAGAAATATATCGAAGAGTTGGTGCTGGACTAGCTGAAAATCTGAGTTTATCGGAAGCTTGGTCGAAAATTCCCGAAAAATTAGCTTTTTATGATTACATTGGTAATAATCCGGCAAAGGGGGGATTGTTCAGAGCGGGCTCAATGGATAATGGGGATGGAATAGCTGTTGGATGGTTAGGACACCCTATCTTTAGAGATAAAGAAGGACGCGAGCTTTTTGTACGTCGTATGCCTACTTTTTTTGAAACATTTCCGGTAGTTTTGGTAGATGGAGATGGAATTGTGAGAGCCGATGTTCCTTTTAGAAGGGCAGAATCAAAGTATAGTGTCGAACAAGTAGGTGTAACTGTTGAATTCTATGGTGGCGAACTTAATGGAGTTAGTTACAGTGATCCTGCTACTGTGAAAAAATATGCTAGACGCGCCCAATTAGGGGAAATTTTTGAATTGGATCGGGCTACTTTGAAATCCGACGGTGTTTTTCGTAGCAGCCCAAGGGGTTGGTTCACTTTCGGGCATGCTTCATTTGCTTTGCTCTTCTTTTTCGGACACATTTGGCATGGCGCTAGAACCTTGTTCCGGGATGTTTTTGCTGGTATTGATCCAGATTTGGATGCTCAAGTGGAATTTGGAACATTCCAAAAAATTGGAGATCCAACCACAAGGAGACAGATAGTCTGATACAACATTGCTCTGGTATTTTTCGCCTACGTTTGGTTTTAATTTGATTTTTTTTTACATGGGATAGGGGACGGAGAAATCGTGACTTGAATCACTGCTTTTTCTTTGACTCTTTCCCTTTCTTTATCTGATAAATGATCTGATAAATGATCCAAAATGAATAGGTTTGGAAGCTATAATTGTAAACCACGGTCGAATCTATGGAAGCATTGGTTTATACATTCCTGTTAGTCTCTACTCTAGGGATAATTTTTTTCGCTATCTTTTTTCGAGAACCTCCTAAAGTTCCGACTAAAAAAATAAAATGATTTTTCATTATCTCAATTGAAGTAATGAACCTCCCAACATTCCATATTGGGAGGTTCATTACTTCAACTAGTCCCCGTGTTCCTCGAATGGATCTCTTAGTTGTTGAGAGGGTTGCCCAAAAGCAGTATATAAGGCGTACCCGGTAAAGCTTACAAGTAAACCAGATATGGAGATGGCGACTAAGGTTGCTGTTTCCATTATTAGATTTCAAGATCGCAATGGATCTACAATAAGATAGTTTATTTACAACTACAACGGAATGGTATACAAAGTCAACAGATCTCAACCAATGAAATAGTATTTATGGCTACACAAACTGTTGAGGGTAGTTCTAGATCTGGGCCAAGACGAACTCTTGTAGGGGATTTATTGAAACCGTTGAATTCGGAATATGGTAAAGTAGCTCCGGGCTGGGGTACTACTCCCTTTATGGGAGTCGCAATGGCTCTATTTGCGATATTCCTATCTATTATTTTGGAGATTTATAATTCTTCCGTTTTATTGGATGGAATTTCAGTGAGTTAGGTTCATAAGAGCAATGAAGTACTAGTAAAAAAAGCAACTTAGGACTCAGATTTCTAGCCCATTTTGGTAGTTCGACCGTGAAATTCCTTTGTTTCGGTATTTCCGGAATATGAGTGTGTGACTTGTTATAATTGATCCTATTGATATACAGAAAATGGATCTGTCATCTTGACAGAGATGATTTTACCTCGTCGGATATTTATATATATATATATATATATATATATTTCTAGTTTCCGGAGCACGGAATATATCGAATAGATCAAGAAAAGAAATATTTGGACTATGATTCATACCTACTATTAAAACCTCGTAACCGGACTCAAAAAAATTTCAAAAGGGTATTTCCTAAATCAAACAATTTTTCTTCTTTCAGAACTATGTGCTTTGACGGAAGTACAACTATTTCTCTGGATTTTGTTGAGTCATTACATCTATTCATTAAATAAGTGATGATCAAATGGTTCTTACTCAGAGAACCTTTGAGCTTTGTTTGGGGACTTATTGAGGAATCATCGTGGCTCTAGTATGAATCTGAGGTTTCAATTGGTTCATAGGGTCTCAACAAGAGAATTCCTATCAAAAGTAAAACAATAGTCAATTTTCATTACACAAAAAAACTCAAATAAAATACTAAATAGGGGAAGAGAAGATTCAAGAGGCCTGTAATAATCAATAAAAAAAAAAAAGACGGATGAGCTAACTTGATATTTTTTTTTGGCATTATCATCACAAAGAACAGATTCCGGATTTTTATTTCTTCGGGTCTTCGGGGTAGATTAAATCAAGTGACTAAGAAGTTTCAAATTTTCTATTACATATCCGTTGAAACAGTATTTGTATGTTTTCGCTTGAGCCGTACGAGATGAAATTCTCATATACGGTTCTCGGGAGGGGGAGTTACCTTGGTTTACCTATCTCAATAAAGTATACGACTGGTTCGAAGAGCGTCTCGAGATTCAGGCGATTGCAGATGATATAACTAGTAAATATGTTCCTCCTCACGTCAACATATTTCATTGTCTAGGGGGGATCACACTTACTTGTTTTTTAGTACAAGTAGCTACGGGTTTTGCTATGACTTTTTACTATCGACCAACTGTTACAGAGGCCTTTTCCTCTGTTCAATACATAATGACTGAGGCCAACTTTGGTTGGTTAATCCGATCAGTTCATCGATGGTCAGCGAGTATGATGGTTCTAATGATGATTTTACACGTATTTCGTGTGTATCTCACAGGCGGATTTAAAAAACCTCGCGAATTAACTTGGGTTACGGGTGTAGTTCTCGCTGTATTGACTGCATCTTTTGGTGTAACTGGTTATTCCTTACCTTGGGACCAAATCGGTTATTGGGCAGTAAAAATTGTGACAGGCGTGCCTGAAGCTATTCCTGTAATAGGATCGCCTTTGGTAGAGTTATTACGCGGAAGTGCTAGTGTGGGTCAATCCACTTTGACTCGTTTTTATAGTTTACACACTTTTGTATTGCCTCTTCTTACTGCCGTATTTATGTTAATGCACTTCTCAATGATACGTAAGCAAGGTATTTCAGGTCCTTTATAAAGTAAATAAGACAGATCATAGATATTAGTAATCGATCATATAATATATTATTTTGGAAAGGAACAATAGTATCTCATTGCTACAAATATGGATTATTGAAAAAATAAGACATGTTATTTGGATATTTCTCTTCAACTCCGAAGTATCGTACTCTTTATTTGATACTTTGATATGAATAGTTGAAGTGGATTGTCCGAACAGAAGATGGATTATGGGAGTGTGTGACTTGAACTATTGATTGGGCCATGTGGATATATCATTTTATCCGCCACATTGGAATTCACAACCAAATGTGTCTCCGCATCCAATCACCGCGCGAGTCCCCCTACGTAGCGGAAGATAGGCTGGTTCGCTTGAGGAGAACCTTTTCTATGATCATACCTGAATCCATGTCATGCATGAGCAGGCTCCGTAAGATCCCGTAAAATAGATGATGTGGCATAATCTAAATTATGTTCTATCTATTCTACTTACTTATTTATAGTTTATAGTATAGAAATGCATCCATTTCCTTTGCACCCATCCAGATCTACGATACTCTCGGAGTGAAATAAGGGATCTAAGGAAGAACAGAGGCTAAACTGTATTAGTAACAAGTAAATTCTTTGTATTCAGGAAGACTCACGATATTGTGAGAATAAATACCAATCACAAGATATGAGATAATCCAAAAAGCACTTGATCATGATCCAATTTGTAAGCCTACTTGGATATTGAGCATTTACCTGTAGTAAGAACTTAATTCTTGCCAATGAATAGTTGCAACTCCGGAAAATGGAGTTCGCTAAATATTTTCTTACATAGAGTCATTATATACGTGTAGATATGGATGAAATATAGATTTGAGATGGATCCATTTCTGTCATTCCTTTGATTTGATTCTTGCTCGAGCCGGATGATGAAAAATTCTCATGTCCGGTTCCTTCGGGGGGTGGATCCATAAGAATTCACCTATCCCAATAACAAAGAAACCTGACTTGAATGATCCTGTATTAAGAGCT